TTTCATCAGAAGAGGAGTTCCTTTTGAAGATAGAATTGATTTTCCTTGATATCTGAAATAATGCACGAAAGGATCCTTGAACAACCACAGGGTAATATGAAAATCATTATGAAAAACCGCCAGAAAATGTTCTATTTTTCCATAAAAATGTGTTCGATCAAGAAAAGCTCTATAAGATGTTGATCGTAAATAAGAAGATTGTTTACGGAGAAACACAAATATGGATTCCGATTCATATACATGAAAATTATATAGGAACAGGAAGAATCTTTGATTCTCTTTTGAAAATGAAAAATGAATTTTCGTTTTTTGAGTAATAAGACTATTCCAATTATGATACTCGTAGAGAAAGAATCTCAATAAGTGCAAAAGGGAGGCATCTTGTATCCAACAGCGAAGGGTTTGAACCAATAGTTCCAGATGGATAGGATGGGGTATTAGTATATCTAATACATGATTTAAATGGGATAATTTATCCTCTAAAAAAGGAAATATGGAATGAATTGATTGTAAATTAATGGATTTGGCTATTTCTTTACTTTCTAGAGAAGATACTAATCGCAGTGCGAATGGAATTTCCACAATGACTGCAAACCCCTCTGATATCATTTGATAATCAAAATTTTTCTTATGCCCAACAAATTTATTTTGATTAGAATCATTAGCCAAAATAATCAAATACTTTTGTTGATACATTCGAGTAATTAAACGTTTAACAATTAGTGAACTATATTTATTGTCATAACCTAAACTTTCCATAGGTTCATAAGGAATCAATTTATTTAATCCAGGATTGTGAGCAAGTGCATAAATGTATTCCTGAAAGAGAAGCGGATATAGGAAGTCTCGTTCTCGAGATCTATTTATCTTTAAATATCCTTGTAATTGTAATTCCTTCATTTTCATTTGAAATTCGATTTGAACCAAAGCAGAGGATAGGGGATTTCTCGGGCCATCAAACGATACATAGTACGATACAGTCAAAACAAGGTATTATAGTAAGATAGATACCTCGGAGATGATTAATCAAGGGATTCTCTCTTTTTCCATCCAATTGGTTTTTTGCTCGTTATAAGATATTATAAAATACTGAGATGGTTAGAAATCCTTTATTTTTGCAACCCGGTCGCTCTTTTGACTTTAGAATAAATTATGTTTCTCAATATACTGTTTCTTCTACACATTCGTCTCCACTCAGGGATATTGTTATTGTTAATAATTAGGATTCATAAAATAAACGGATTCTACACCTTTTTTTTAAGGTTATGAAATAACCTTTTCCCGCACCAGGGACTAATATATTTTTAACGTATAATTAGATCGGGTAATTATTCAAATTAAGAACAGAAGCTCGTTGCTTTTTTTATTTCCCTATAACTTAATTTGAGCCTCTCAGCTCTATCCATTTATTCACTTGATCCAACCATGAATTGATTTTTTTGTACCGTTCTAAGAATCAAAACAAATATTATTTTGTACCGATCCCGTAAGGATTAAGTACTCTTATCTTGGAGTTACTCATTGATACGACATGCTGTTTTTTCCATTCGTTCCCGCGCAGGATCAGTCGTGGTCTTACAAACTCTACCAACGGTATGGACGAATCCGTTGCTTCATCCAAATGTGTAAAAGATTCTAGCCGCACTTAAAAGCCGAGTACTCTACCGTTGAGTTAGCAACCCAAAAATGAAATTATGGTGCGTAGATACGATCGGAATAAAAAAACAAGAGAGACTGGTCCCACCCCAAAAACATTTTTTTATAATTGATTATTAACATAAATAATGAACAGATCTAAATATATATAATATATATTTATTATATAATAATAAATTCCCAGATAAATATATCAATGGATCTCCCCCCCCCCTTTTTTTTTTTCTTTTCATTCATTTTTTCCATTTTTTTGTTTGTTTATTCAAAAGAGACTTCTTGTGCTATGTCAAAGGAACCCATCACTTACATGAACTAAACAACTTATTGGGGCGAGGATAAATAGATCCATTTATCCACGATCAATTATATTTGCTCAATACACTATTGTCAATATGGACATTGAAAAAACAAAAGAAAAAAAATGGAAATAAAATAATAAGGACTTGTGTTAGATTGGCACTTCATAGCTAACCTACATAAAGAATCAAAAAAGTGTAAATGTAAAAAAGAAATAAATAAAAAAAAAATTCAATTTAAATAAAGAAGAAGAAAATCTCGGGTTTATTTACTATTACTATTATTATTAAGGGTACAATAAGCAGGCTTGGCCCATTTTTTTTTTAGCAGAGTCTCACCAAAAACCACCCAATTGAAGATAATCCCATATCGTATATGTATTTATTCTGTTAGTGCATATATTTACTCAAGTTTTTCTATTTCATATTGGATTGGATATAAATTTTTATTTTAATTCGTGTAATTAATAATTAACGCGAAGTTTTTTAAAAATCTCTGCCTTCTTTGAAATATCATGAACGGTTCCCGTAGGTTGAGCGCCTTTTTCAAGGAAATATAGAATAGCAGGAACGTTTGAATAAGTTTGATTATTTATTGGATCGTAAAAACCGACTTTCTGAAGATCTCTTCCTTCTCTTCGGGATCGAACATCAATTGCAACGATTCGATAGATGGCTCATTGGGATAGATATATATATGAATAATTCCCCCCTTAGAAACGTATAGGAGGCTTTCTCCTCGTACGGCTCGAGAAAGAATGATTTTCATTTATGTCATAGTGTATAGAGTGGCAAGGCAAATAAATAGGTCCATAAAATCAAAATAATAAATTCAATTATTCCTTAACGAAAAATCCGAAAAAATCATTCGTACTTATAACTCAAGTTGAATAATTCTCCAAGAGTTCAAAGGAAAATCCTGAGTCCTTGTCCTTGGCATTTCATTTATTGAGCCATCTCTAACCAATTTTTTTTATTCTGCTCAAGTTGTTGAGACAATTGAAAATGGCATTTTCTTGTTCCAGGATCGTTTATCCTTGTTTTGAATCATTGGGTTTAGGCATTACTTCGGTGATCCTTAATCGTTTCAAAATGGCAGCAACATACCTTTTGTTATTTATTGACTGTCGAAGAGTCATACGAACGATTGATTCCCATGTGATACACTTTTGATCGAAATAGTTTTCCCAATTCCAACAAAAAAAGTTTCAAATACAAAAAGACCTTTTGTTAGATGTTAGAATTTCATCTTTTCAATTTCTATATCGAAGATATGCTTACGAAGTTGTTCCAACTTATTGATTGGCATTAACCCTAGACCCTTACCTCTGAGAAATGAATTGATTTTTTCCGCTCGAGCTCCATCATGTACTATTTACTTTTTACTTTAACCCCCAAACCAACCAAGCGGAGGTTCCAGTAGAGTAGAACAGAACAAACTATGTCGAGCCAACGAGCACCTCATAATTCCTATATAAAAAAGTGGTGGATGTAAGAATCCACAACCGATCATGTCCTTCAAGTCGCACGTTGCTTTCTACCACATCGTTTTAAACGAAGTTTTACCATAACATTCCTCTAGTTTGGAACCGGTATGGAATTGATTCAATATGGAATCGTGAATAATCATTGGCTCAATCGATATATAATAATACTTTATTTTTTTCTATAATGTATGGTTATTTATCTGTCGAAGTCTCAACAAGGGTTAATTTTTATTAACCTCTTATTATTTATATTTTGTTATTTTGTATGTATTTCTTTTTTTTTGTGGGGATGAATAGAAAAGTTTTGTGTAAAGTTTAGGTCGTTATTCTTTTATTTGACCCGATCTGATTGATAAAAAAAATATTGGAATAATATGATCTTGTCATATCCATCAAAATTTATCAAACAATTGTCAATTCAATGGAGGTAATCGCAGAGATTTAAGGAATAACAGATCTTCTTCACCAAAACAGAAATGTCGTTGTCAATGAAATAGAGTAACCGCGGTGCAATATGGACATTGTTTCTACTTTGTTTTACTTCAGACTAAGTAATCTTTACTAAAATTCCATTTTTTTTTAATAAAAGGAATTGTAATTATTTATCAAAGTGAAGTGAATGGAATGTCTAAATCACCCCCCCCCCGATCCAATCGTTACATTGATTTACAATTTTTAATTAGAACCAGATGTGAAATCCAAAATTTAGATAAAAAAATGCATCTGTTACATATTCCAATTTCGACCGCCATTGTGGCTTAACTCCTATTTACTGACAAATTTTATGGGGCTAGTGAATCATAAAAAAAGGGGGCTAAGGTATGCTGGACAATCTTGTATAAGTGAAAAGATAAGCAGGTGCATATTTTTTTTATTATATATTGATCCATATTCCTATCCTACCTGTATCACAAATAGATTCTGTATATCATCAGTGCTCGATTCGATTTGTGAAAAAGAAAGTAAAACATACGATTCTTTTCTGAATCATTAGAAATCGGAAAAGGAACTTTTAAATAAACTAAACATTACACTCTTAATCTTACTTAAAGAGAAGATTTTTATTTTAATAGAACAAAGCAATCTTTATTCTGGTAGAATTGGACGGCTCTGGGACGGAAGGATTCGAACCTCCGAGTCGCGGGACCAAAACCCGTTGCCTTACCACTTGGCCACGCCCCATTTAGATTTCTATTCAATACTAATAAATACTAATATAGGTGTTGGTCATTCGTCAATTCCCCCAATATCTTCTAATCTATGGATTATGTTAGATTATTGCTAAAATTTGACACGTGTAGTTGTAAAATTCAACTGAATTTATTGATCATTACATATAATTCAATTAAGATATTGTATGAAAGTATGATTCCTTCTATTTTCGTTTGAAAATTGAAGGCTTTTTGATTGGGTTAGTTAAAGAAGAAGTATTTTGGGGTCTATTTTGACTTTCTTAATTTTTACCTTATATCAATAACTCAATCAAAATACAATTATCTCCAAGAATGAAACATTTGTTATGCTTAATATCTTTAGTTTAATCTGTATCTATCTTAATTCTATACTTCATTCGAGTAATTTTTTCTTTGCCAAATTGCCCGAGGCTTATGCTTTTTTCAATCCAATCGTAGATGTTATGCCAGTCATACCCTTATTCTTTTTTCTCTTAGCCTTTGTTTGGCAAGCTGCTGTAAGTTTTCGATGAGATCTTTAATACTGTCTTACAAACATTCATGATTTAGTCAATGAAAAAAAGAAATATTAATATTATAAATTGATAAGATCAGATAAGTCTTACATTATGAACCCTCAATTTAAACATGGAAATTCTTCAATAAGCGCGATGAATCTGGATCACCTCACTTCCTCATTCTGACCTTTTCCAGTGAACAAGGACCCTATAATAGGGTCCCAATTGTACACATAAAAACTCATTTTCATACCGAAAGAGTCTTATTACAATTTACGAAAATTCCTTTTTTTTATAGAAACCACTTTAATTTCTTGTTTTGTTTGGTGTAAAAATGGAATATGTGGTATAAAAATGGATAATCTATTCCCCTTTTTACCAAAAACGATCTTATCTTGGAGATTTTGTAATGCTTACTCTCAAACTCTTCGTTTACACAGTGGTGATATTCTTTGTTTCTCTCTTCATCTTCGGATTCCTATCTAATGATCCAGGACGTAATCCTGGACGTGAGGAATAAAAAATAAGGGATTCTTTGTTGCTTGATTTCTTCATTTTCTTATGATTTTATCTATTCGAGATATTTAATTATGATAAAAAGTGCTCGAGATTTTCTTTCGAATTTGAAAGAAAATCTCAAGTCATCAGAAGAGGCGGAAAGAGAGGGATTCGAACCCTCGGTACGAATAACTCGTACAACGGATTAGCAATCCGACGCTTTAGTCCACTCAGCCATCTCTCCCAATTGAACAAAGGATAATTACTATGTTACACATAAAGTAAATAAAAAGTCTTTTTTTTTTTCTTTGATTTCTTTATTCTATCTTTATACAGATACAAAAGATAAATTTTATCAGTTTTTAAGTTTAAGTTAAGCAATTCAATTTGAATTGCATTTAGATAATGGGAATACTCAAATAGAAAAAGGGGAAATAAAAAATATATCTATGGATTTTTGCATAATTCCTTTTTATGTTCTAACTTAAATGGTTCAGGCCACGCCTGTCACTAAATAACTCACCCAAGACAGAACTCATTATTTCAATATTTTGTTCCGATACTATCTACTATCTTTATTATGTATGATGCTCTTGTTCGACAAATGGTCCATTCATATACAATAATACCATTGTGGCGGGTATAGTTTAGTGGTAAAAGTGTGATTCGTTCTATTAACAGCTTAAATAGTTAAGGGTTCTTTCGGTTTTATTCATATTCCGATTAAAAACTTTATTTCTTAGGAAGGATTTAATCCTTTACCTCTCAATAAACGATTTGAGGAAGAATATACATTCTCGGGATTTGTACCCAAGCCAAGGATCAATTATAAATTAATTGGATTATGGAATCGCGAAGCATAATTTTTTGAGTTGGATAAAGACTTCCAATTGAATGAGTATGAGTAAAGAATCCATGGAGGGAGATACGCAAACTATTTTTCTAATCGTAACTAGATCTTCTATTTTTTTTTTAGAGGGGGGATTGAAGCAAAATAGCTATGAAAATAAAACGATGACTTTGGTTTACTAAAGCCACCTACATATTGTTTCAGCTCGGTGGAAACACAATTATTTTCCTCAAGATTCGAACAAGTAGAAATAAAGAACGAAGTAACTAGAAGGATTTGTTATAATTCCACTCTTCTAGAAGGATCATCTAAAAAGCGAGTTGCTTTGGGTCTATTAAGGCATAAAGGCTGACATAGATGTTATGGATCTCATTTTTTTATTGCGTTTACGACTTAGATCTGGAAATCTATCTTCCATAAAGGAGCCGAATGAAACCAAAGTTTCATGTTCGGTTTTGAATTAGAGACGTTCAAATTAACAATTATGAATTGGCGTCGACTATAACCCCTAGCCTTCCAAGCTAACGATGCGGGTTCGATTCCCGCTACCCGCTCCATATTATATTAATTATATGATATTATGATGATATATGATAATGGCGCGTGTATTATTAATGTGTAATTTGAATAAATGTAAATGCACATCTTTTCCGAAATTCTCTCACATACAATACAAAAATTTTTACGAGCAGGGTATAGAGGGAAAAAAATTCTAAAGAAAAAAAGTCGGAATGGAGGGCGTCCATTGTCTAATGGATAGGACAGAGGTCTTCTAAACCTTTGGTATAGGTTCAAATCCTATTGGACGCAATTTTTTTCCATCTATTTTTTATATTTCATTTAATTTATATGTCTACAAGAAATACATTTTGAATTAATAAGAGAAGTTTATGAACTATTCCCCTTGTACCTTGTACTAAGAATGAGAAATTTCTTTATGTTTGTTCCTGAAGTATAAACCGCTCCGTCTGTTCCTGAATAGCTTCCTTCAAAAGGACTTCTGCTTCTTCGGTGAATGTCTTG